ATCTAACCTATAAATTAGAAATATAAAAAATAAATTATAAATATAAAAAACCAAAATTGAAGATTTAGTTACGATTTGAACTAGACTTTTCTATCTTTATCCATGGATCCTTTACTTATACTTAAAAAATTGGAAGTATTGATCCAATTCAAAAACAAAATTCTGTTTCGCAATTTCATAATCCAAATTTTCAATTTCGAATTGACCCTTGGATACAAATCACGAGAACGGATATTTTTCCCCAAATCTTTTTTTTTTTATTTTAGAGTGAAAGGATTCAAGTTGAATCCTTTTAAGAAATAAAGTTTTTGATTGGAATATCAATTAAACTGAATGACCCCTTAACTATTAAGGGGATTAATTGAACGAATCACACTTTTACCACTAAACTATACCCGCTACAATGCGATTATTGTCTAAAAAAGGGCCTTTTGTCGAACATAGAGAATCGGATGTAATCAAGATAGAACAAAAATTCAAAATAATCATGAAATGCAAATTCGAAATTAGAACGTTGACGTCTTTGTCAGGAGTCCTAATGCAATTAGGAAAGGAGGAGTTCTTTCGTTTAAATAACTAAATTTAATAATTAAAAATTTCATAATTAAAAAAAACTCTTTTGTTGGACGAATTTTGACAGATATGGCTCGACAAAACAACTTAAGTCATAAGACAAAAACAAGTGGATTGTGAAAAAATCCCTAGTTCCATTTTTCCTTTTTTTTTTTTAAGAAATGACATTTTGATTCTAATTCTATATCATCATAGGAATGGAAATAGTCCTTCTTTTTCTTGAAAGAAGTATTTCATTTTTGGGTTTTCAAATCAAATCCAAATAAATCATTTTTGTTTATGTTATGGTTCGCATTTTTTTCTATGGTTCGGCGGTATGGTTCATTAGAACAAAAAAAGGCCCGGCTGGGTACTGACCAGGCCAGGCCGTCGAAGTGGAAATAAAAAAGGCCCCGTTGAACGAAATTAAAGAGATATTCTTTTCTTTAGGTTTTTTCTATTTTATCTCTTTCGAATGCTTTCTGTCTTTGAATTTTCTATAAATGATAGAAATGGAATTTCTAATAAAAGTTAGATCTATTTATATAATAGAATACAAAAGACAATAAAAAAAATATATTCTATAAGCTATATTTTCTATGAGCTGTATAATCAATTTACTTTCTATATGCTCTAGAATATCGAGAATATAGAAAGTAAAGATATAAAATAAAGTAAAGACGGGCTTTTTTCAAGCATTATTTTTTGTGTAATGTAACAATGTAACATAGTAATTATTATTATTATTATTTTTTTTTTCAATTAGGAGAGATGGCTGAGTGGATTAAAGCGTCGGATTGCTAATCCGGTGTACGAGTTATTCGTACCGAGGGTTCGAATCCCTCTCTTTCCGTTTCGGTCGATTGCTTCGTATCTTTCAAATTCCAATTTAGCGAACACTTTTCCTTTTTTTTTTTTAGAGTAACAGGTGTGGAATCGAGAAAACCCTAAGAACATTGATACGACTAAAGCAAGAAACCCCTTCTTTTTTTTATTCTTCGCGTCCGGGATTACGCCCTGGATCATTAGACAGGAATCCGAAGATGAAGAGAGAAACAAAGAATATCACTACGGTGTAAACAAAGAGTTTGAGAGTAAGCATTACACAATCTCCAAATAAGTTTTTTGTGGAAAAGAAAAAAAAGAATAGATTCTCTATTTTTATACTACATATCCGATTTTGGCATCAAGAAATAAAGTTCTTTTTAGAATTTCTATTCTAGAATCTAGAAATAGAAAAGAGTTTTCAGAAATTCACACAATTCGAATTCAACATTGTGGTTGGCTCTAATATGGTTTCAGCGAAAAAGGGTCATAATCAACAAATCGCAAATGGGGGATCAAAATGGATCACGGCTCCCCACGAATTTAACTGTTTGAATTGTGGCGAGGGTTCGTTCATATTGTACGACTCATCTGATCTTATCCATTGTTAGAATTTTTTTCTCGAACTCGAATAAATCATTCATTTTTCTAGCCCAATATTAAAGATCTCATCGAAAACTTACAGCAGCTTGCCAAACAAAGGCTAAGAGAAAAAATAGAACAGGTATTACTGGTATAACATCTACAATTGGATTCAAAAAAGCGTAGGCCTCGGGCAATTTGGCGAATAAAAAACTACTCGAATAAAGGGCAGAATTAAAACAGATATACATTAAACTAAAGATATTAAGCATAACAAACCTTTTTTTTTTTTTTGGAGATAATTGTATTTTGATTGAGTTATTAATATCTTATTGATATAAGATAAAAAGGAAGAAAAGAAAGTAAGGTAGACAAAAAAATACTTCTTGGAACCGAACCAATCAAAACCCAAATCCTTCTATTCTCGTGTGAGAATTGAAGAAATCATACTTTCATACAATATCTTAATTTAATTCTATGTAATGATCAAGAAATTCAGTTTGATTTTACACCTACACGTGTCACAACCCTAAACTAAAACAATAATCGAATTTTAGGGCTTAGACTGGAATTGACGAACAACCAATACTACGGTTTAGTAGTACCGAATATAAATTGAAATGGGGCGTCGCCAAGTGGTAAGGCAACGGGTTTTGGTCCCGGTATTCGGAGGTTCGAATCCTTCCGTCCCAGGCCCGACAGAATCAAAAAAAAAAAAAAGAATTCCCCCCTTTGAGCAACTCTATTAAGTATAATTTTTGATAAAATGTACGTCTTTTTTTTTTTTCAAAAAAGATTTTCGGAATCATACCTTTTTTCACAAATTGAAGCGAATTCAAATAATACAAAAATGGAACTGAATGCATTTGTGGTCCACGCAAGCGGGGAACGCCGATCACAAGAGTTTGAATTTAAAAACCTTGGATGGGCGTTTTTGCGTAGGCCCCCCCTTTCCTTCCCCTTTCATATTTAAGTAAGTTTCTTAGAAAAGTCTTACGTTCCCTATCGAGTTGAATTTTCAAAGATACATTCTAAATCGAAATGCGAAAGCCTCCTCATTTCCTATCTTTTTACAGTCCCAATTATTCTCTTTTCATTTCGGAATTCTAAAGAAGAGGGTATTCCGGGTACTGATTGAATTCGGGATTAAGTCTCTTAAGTAAGACTGGGTTCGATTAAAATAAAAAAAAAAAAAATTAGAAGGAAACAATGTGGGACTTTTTGTCTTTGTATCTATACAAAATAGTCTAGCATCCCCTAAAATAGGATCTTTTTTTTTTAGGATTCATCATCCCCGCAGAAAGAATTTGGGGTGGGAGTAGATAAGAGTTAGGGAACAACGAAATATACCGATTTGAATATCCGTGTCGGTCCAAATCTCATTAACCAATAATCTTGTTCCACATGGAATTGATTTTCTTTGACCCTAACAAAAAATTTTAGGTATTTTGTCTTGGGCTTTATTTAATGAATAATTGTAAATCTCGGGAATAACAATTGATACGGGGGTGATTCATACAGCCTATTTACAGTATTTTCAATTTGGGTAAAGATTATTGAATCTGAAGCCCACGCCAAAAAAACGACTCAAAATTTGAGGAAAGGCTTATATGCATGGATTGCTATCCTTCTATTTCAGAGATAATGTTCTTTCGCTTTTTTTAAGATTTGTGGTGAGCCCTTACCTTACTATTAAATATTTAACATACAATATACATAATTACTTCCAACGAAAATTGTTCAGTCTAATCTGATAGATATGGAAATCACCCATTTTTTTTTTTTTAATTCTGGTTTGATCTTTCATTTCAGGATTACGGATGAAAGACTAACAATCTAAATATTCCCTTCATATACAAGGAAAAAAGGCTGTGCTGTGTATAGACTGAAGCAATGACTATTCATGATTCCATAATAGAATCAATTACATACCAGTTCCAAACTAGAGAAATGTTATGGTAAAACTTCGTTTGAAACGATGTGGTAGAAAGCAACGTGCGACTTGAAGGACATGATCCGCTGTGGATTTGCATCCACCATTTTCGATTTTATATAAATGGGCTCTTGGCTCGACATTCTTTCTTCTGTTCTATTAGAATCCTCACCTTTTGGTGGGTGGTAATGTAACTAGGACAGGATGGAGCTCGAGTAAAAGTATTTCTTTATTTCTCAGGGGCAAGGGTCTAGGGTTAATACCAATTAATAAGTTGGAAAAAACTTCGTAAGTAAATTTCGATTTTGATATAGAAATCGAAAGGATCTGATTCGAGCAATTTAGAAATCCAAAAGCAAGGGGAAATTTTGTTGGAATTGGGAAAACTCTTTCCATCAAAAGTTTATCCCGTAGCAATCAATTGTTTGGATGATTCTTTGATAGAAAGAAATCAAAAAGGGGTGTGTTGCTGCCATTTTTTCAAAATTGAAAACTAAAAAAAAAACATTAAAGATCGCCGAAGTAATGTCTAAACCCAACGATTCAAAGCAAAGAGAAAGGGTCCTGGAACAAGGAAATACCATTTTCAATTGTCTCAACAATTCGATCAGAATGAAAAATCAAAAAATCGATTCGATTCGAAACGAGACAAACAAAAAAGAGGCTTGAGACCACTCAAAAAAGGAAATGCCTAAGGATTTTCGTTTGGGCTTTGAAACTTATCCAACTTGAGTTATGAGAGTAGGAATGCTTTTTTGTTTCTTTTGAAAAATGAAAAAGAAACAAAAAAAAGGAAGGGCTTAAATCTCTAATTGATTTGATTATTTTATGGATCTATTTTACATTCTAATTCTATACATAGACATAACTATCACTTCTAACCATTTTTTTCTCGAGCCGTACGAGGAGAAAACTTCTTATACGTTTCTAGGGGGGGTATTGTTCATCTATATCTATCCCAATGAGCCGTTTATCGAATCGTTGCAATTGATGGTCGATCCCGAAGAGAAGGAAGAGATCTTCAGAAAGTGGGTTTTTATGATCCGATAAATAATCAAACCCATTTAAATGTTCCCGCTATTCTATATTTCCTTGTCAAGGGCGCCCAACCTACAGGAACCGTTCATGATATTTCAAAGAAAGCGGGGGTTTTTACAGAACTTAGTCTTAATCAAATTAAATTCTATTAAGGAATAGAACAAAAAAAGAAGGTGTGGAGGAGTCTTATATAGTTTTGTAGAATTTTTTCTTTACTACCCCCCCCTTTTTGTTCTATTCATACCTCTTTCTTTTCGGTTTTTTTCAAGTATTTATCTAAAAAAGTATTCCTAAAGTTTTTTATTTATCTAATTCTTTCTATTTTTAATATATAAAATTGGATTTGTTATTTGAATTTTAATTCAATTTAATAAATAAAGAATTAACTCTTTTTGTTTTTGTCATTTTATTTTTTTTTTGAGTATTTTCTCAATCTTGATATTCAATCTCATATTGACAATAGTGTATTGAACAAATATAATTCGATCGTGTCAAAATGAACCCATTTATCTCCGTCCTAGAGGTTTTTTTCTTTTTATGTTCAGAATCAATTAGAAATTTTTTGATTCGAGTTCTTGCTAGTTTAATATTTTGATTCCATTGTGAAATTGAATTTCGTTTATTTATTTTTATTCCGATTCTATCTATCCATTCGAATTCTTTGGGTTGCTAACTCAACGGTAGAGTACTCGGCTTTTAAGTACGGCTAGCATCTTTTACACATTTCTATGAAGCAAGGGATTCGTCCAAATCTTCGGGAGAGTTTGTAAGACCACGACTGATCCTGAAAGGAATGAATGGAAAAAACAGCATGTCGTATCAATGGATAATTTTGAGAATATTTTATTCTTGTTCAATTGACACAAAACCAAGTTTGAATTCTTGGCGCGGAACAAAAGAAATTTCATGAAAAGTTAGGTCGAGTGAATAAATGGATAGAGCCCTAGGGTTCTAATTATAGGGAAACAAAAAGTAACGAGCTTCGGTTCTTAATTTGAATGATTATCCGATCTAATTAAACGTTAAAAAGATATTAGTTCCTAACGCGGGGAAAGGGTTTCCCATGAGTGGATTATCGATTTATTTAATGAGTCCTAAGTATTCGTGAATCCCTATTATGGGTTGTAGATGAATGTGTAGAAGAAGCAGTATATTGATAAAGATAGTTGTTTTTTCCAAAATCAAAAGAGCGATTGGAGTGAAAAAATAAAGGGTTTCTAACCACTTTGTTATAGTATAACAAACATAAACCAATTCAATTAACTGGAAATGAGAGGATAGAGAATCCGGTGATGAGTCGACCCGTTTTCAAGGTATCTACTTTTTTTACTACAATACTTTGTTTTCACCGTATCGCACTATGTATTGTTTGATCGCCCACTAAATCCCTTACCTTTGTTTTTAATCGAATTTCAAATGGAGGAATTTCAAGTATATTTAGAACTAGATAGATCTCAACAACACGACTTCCTATACCCACTTCTTTTTCGGGAGTATATTTATGCACTTGCTTATGATCATGGTTTAAATAGCTCGATGATTTCATTGAAAAGTGGGGGTTATGACAATAAATCTAGTTCACTAAGTGTGAAACGGTTAATTACTCGAATGTCTCAACAGCTTAATTTGAGTATTGCTGCTAATGACTCGAACCAAAATCCAATTTTTGGGCACAACAATAAGTTGTATTCTCAAATTATATCAGAGGGATTTGCTGTCGTGGTGGAAATTCCATTTGCCCCACGGTTGGTAGCTTTTTTAGAAGGGAAAGAATTAGAAAAATCTCAAAATTTCCAATCAATTCATTCAATATTTCCTTTTTTCGAGGACAAATTGTCCCATTTAAATTATGTGTTAGATGTACTAATACCCCACCCCATTTGTCCCGAAATCTTGGTTCAACCCCTTCGCTACTGGGTAAAGGATGCCTCTTCTTTCCATTTATTACGGTTCTTTCTCCACGAGTCTTTTAATTCGAATAGTCTTATTACTACAAAGAACTCTATTTCTGTTTTTTTAAAAAGGAATCCAAGATTGTTTTTGTTTCTATATAATTCTCATGTATATGAATATGAATCCATCCTCTTTTTTCTCTGTAACCAATCGTCTCATTTACGATCAACATCCTCTCGAGTCCTCGTTGAACGAATGTATTTCTATGGAAAAGTCGAAGATCTTGTCGAAGTCTTTGCTAAAGATTTTCAGGACATCTTATGCTTGTTCAAGGATCCTTTCATGCATTATGTTAGATATCAAGGAGAATCCATTCTGGCTTCAAAGGATACGCCTCTTCTGATGAATAAATGGAAATATTACCTTGTCGGTTTATGGCAATGGCATTTTCACGTGTCGTCTCAACCAGGAAGGGTTCATCTAAACCACTTAGGCAAGTACTCTATCAACTTTCTGGGCTATCTTTCCGGTGTGCAACTCAATTCTTTGGTGGTACGGAGTCAAATGCTAGAAAATTCATTTCTAATAGGTAATTCGATGAAGAAGGTCGATACGACCGTTCCAATTATTTATCTGATTGGATCATTGGCGAAGGCGCGGTTTTGTAACGCATTAGG